GTATTCGCTCAATAAAAGTTCTAAAAGAAGTTAATCGTAAATAAGAGGATTGTTTACGAATAAGCACTAATAAAATTTCGCACTCAAATACATAAGAATTATATAGGAACCAAAAGAATCTTTTATTTTCTTTCGAAAAAACATAAATAGATTTCTTCTGAGTAATGGAGAGATTATTCCAATTATGGTATTCGTGAAGAAAGAATTGCAATAAGTGTAAAAAGGGAACATCTTGAATCCCGCACTGAAGGATTTGAACCAAGATTTCCATATGGATGGGATGAGGTATTAGTATATCTAAAACATAATTTAAATGCAATAATTTGTCTTCTAAAAAGGGAAAAATTGAATGAATTGATCGTAAATTATGATATTTTGGTATTTCTTTTTTTTCTAAATAAGATACTAATCGCAAGGAAAATGGAATTTCCACAATAATTGCAAAACTTTCTGATATAATTTGAGAATAAAAATGAGAATAAAAAAAAATGTTGTGAGTGTGACCAATAAAAAAATTTTGGTTAGAATAATTAACCGAAGAAATCAAAGAATTCTTTTGATAGATTCGAGTAATTAAACGTTTTACAAGTGATAAACTAGATTTATTATCATAACCAAAAACTTCTACGAGTTCATAAAAAAGCAAACCATTTAAACCATGATCATGAGCAAGTGCATAAATATACTCCTGAAAGAGTAACGGATATAGGAAATATTGTTGCCAAGATCTACCTTTTTCTAAATATCCTTGTAATTCTTCCATTGACTTCAATTTCTACTTGAACCAGAAACAATAGGTATTTCTTGTATTATCAAATTATACATAGTGCAATACGGTCAGAACAGAGTATGTATCATGTATGAAAAAAATATATACCCCGGAAATACAGAGTCCAATCAACAGATCTTTTTCCTCTCCCCTTCTACTATCCAATAGGTTTATCTTCGTTCTATTAAATAAATTATCAGAGGATAAAAAATCTTTTATTTTTGCAACCCGATCGCTCTTTTGACTTTGGAAATTTTTTTTGTCAGTATACTGTTTCTTCTACACATTAGTTTCCAATCCACAATAGAAAATAGGTAGGATTTTTTTTTCTTAAAAAAAAGAATCAAAGGTCCATTTACAGGAGACCCCTTCCCTACATCAGGCACTAAGTTATTTTTAACGTTTAATTAGATCGGGAAATTATTCAAATTAAGAATAAAAGCTCGTTGCTTTTTTTTTTTTTACCAGAATTAGAGCCATAGAGCTCTATCCATTTATTCACTAGACCAAACTCGAACTGTGAATTTCTTAAAATAAAAAAAAAAATAAGAAAGAATATAATAAGAAAAAATGGACATTTTCATTTTTTCTTATTATATTATTACGACATGCGGTTTTTTCCATCCATCACCTTTCAGGATCAGTCGTGGTCTTATAGACTCTACCAAAAGTCTGGACGAATTCGTTACTTCATTCAAATGTGTAAAAAACCATAATCGCACTTAAAAGCCGAGTACTCTACCATTGAGTTAGCAACCCAGATAAATATGTATATACAAGTGGAAAAAATGGAATTGAACTATACAACTACGTAAAAACATTGAATTTTAAATTCAAAAGAAATATAAAGTAAAGATTAGATGATCAATTAAATAAAGTGGATTAAATTAAAGACACATAAAAAAAATGTAAAAATTTACATTTAAGGACCGCCCCCTTTTTTATAAAATAGAAAAAATTTTTGATTTTCGTTAAAAAAATATATCTTATATAACAAATAGTAAATTTGTCAAACCCATAATTTGAATGAAGTAAAGGAAAAACCCATAAATAAATAAGGATCGAAATAAATGGATCTATTTATCTACGATCAAATTATATTTGTTCGACACACCATTGTCAATATGAATAAATTGTTTAGAAAAAAAAAAGAAATAAAAAAAATTACATAAAATAAGGATTTGTGTTGGATTGGCACAACAATAAATATGGTAAATATAAAACATAATATAGAACAAGAAAAAAGCAATTGTGAGTAAATAATTACCACACAAATTTATACTAGTTACCTTTCTTTTTTCTAATTTTTTTTTATTTCTTATGTTATGAATTCTTTTAAAAATTCTGCTTTTCTTAAAATATAATGAACAGTTCCTGTAGGTTGAGCACCTTTTTCAAGGAAATAACGAATAGCAGGAACGTTTAAATAAGTTTTATTTTTCATTGGATCATAAAAACCCATCTTTCGAAGATCTCTTCCTTCTCGTCGGGATCGAACATCAATTGCAACGATTTGATGGATCGCTCATTGGGATAGATATAGATAAATAACCCCCCCTAGAAACGTATAAGAAATTTTCTCCTCATACGGCTCGAGAAAAAATGATTCTAATATTTCTGTATATAATGTAAAATATATAAAAAAAATTATGACTTAGACTATGATTTAAGTTTTTCTGTTCTTACTTACATAAAAAAAGAAAATAAATAAATAAATATCATTCGTACTCATAACTCAAGTTGGGTAATTCTGAAAAAGTCCGAAGGTAAATCCTTAGGCATTTCTTGAGCCGTCTCTAAATCCAAGATCTTTTGTTTTTTGTTATTTCCTTCTATGGAAAGATAATATGAACGATTTTTTCCCTTGTAATATAAAAAATATTATTTATTTTATTTCAAACTTGTTGGGATTTGAATCCTGTAATTAAAAATTTTAATTTCTATATTGAGGATATACTTCGACTAACCCTAGATTCGCCCCCCTGATAAATGAATCAATACGTTTTGCTCGAGCTCCATCATGTACTATTCCTATTTACCAACCCAATACAAATTGGGTTCCTAATAGTAACAGAACAAACTATGTCGATTCAAGAGCATCTTCATTCCTATAGAAAATGGCGGATGTAAGAATCCACAGTGAATTATGTCCTTCAAGTCGCACGTTGCTTTCTACCACATCGTTTTAAACGAAGTTTTACCATAACACTCCTCTTATTTAAAATTTTATTTTGAAACGGTTTGCAATTGATTCAATATGGAATCATGATAATTATCTGGAAAAAGTCTTATATTATAAAGGATTTTAGTTATTTCGCCCCTCTATCCTATGTATGGGGTGAAAGAAATTTCTAAAAAATAAAAAAGAAAAGAAAATCCATTTCCTTAAATCTAATTAAAATCTTCAACAGATCATTCTATATATTTATAATATAGATTTTTCAAATTTCTTCGAGTACCCAGGTTCATAAAAAAAAAGAATTTTTGTTTTCATGAGTATGAAATAGAAAAGGATCTTTTTTTCTCTTTCAATTCAGAATTCCATAATGAATTACGTAATACGAGAATCATTTCTTGAGCCGTCTCTAAATCCAAGATTAAAGAAAAAAATTTCCAAACTTAAAGAGAAATTTGTTAAAGAGAAGAATCTTTCTTTTCTCATGTAGACGCTCTGGGACGGAAGGATTCGAACCTCCGAATAACGGGACCAAAACCCGTTGCCTTACCACTTGGCCACGCCCCATTTCGATTTCTAATTTCTCTTTGATACTAATAAAGACTAATATTGGTATTAGTCGTTCGTCAATCCCAATTCAAATATATATGAAATATATTACTGCTAGGATTCAACACATGAAAATATAGAAAAAAATGATTGATCATTCCATAAAATTAAATTAAGATATTGTATGAAACTAAAATTCCTTGTATTCTCATTTGAGAATGAAAGGGAAGATTTTTGATTTGAGAGCGTTCGAAGAACAAGAAGGTTTTTTGACCTACTTTTTTATTTTGCCCTCATAAAAAGAACTCAATCAAAATCTAATTTTCTAATCTACAAGAATGAAATGTTTGTTATGCTTAATATCTTTAGTTTAATCTGTATCTGTCTTAATTCTACCCTTTCTTCGAGTAGTTTTTTCTTCGGCAAATTGCCCGAGGCTTATGCCTTTTTCAATCCTATCGTAGATGTTATGCCTGTCATACCTGTACTATTTTTGCTCTTGGCCTTTGTTTGGCAAGCTGCTGTAAGTTTTCGATAAAATCTTTACAGCTCCGAAAAATTCATGATTTATACGAAACAAATTTTTAGAAAATTTGTAAGATCTTATAAATTTTACATTATGAACCCTCCATTCGAAAATATAAATTCTTGTTCTTGTATTATATTGAATAATCGCACGGTGATAAATTTTGATCAACTTATTTCCTCGTTCTGACCTTCCAGTAAACAAGAACTTTCTAAAGACCCCACAATACCAAATAATGGATATGACCAAAAATACCAAACATTTTTGGTAATGAAGGAATCAGAATCTTGTTTTTCTTATTATTATTACATTACAAAAACAAAAAATTAGTAAAAATTACCTTTTTCAAGAAAAGACTTCATTTTCTTTTTGGTTTCTTTTTGGGGCACTATGTCAACATAGTATATGTGATAAAAAATAGGCAATCTATTTCCCTTTTCAAAAAAAAATCTTGGAGATTGCGTAATGCTTACTCTCAAACTCTTTGTTTACACAGTAGTCATATTTTTTGTTTCTCTCTTCATCTTTGGATTCTTATCTAATGATCCGGGCCGTAATCCTGGACGTGAGGAATAAAAAAAAAGATTTTGAAAGTCTGAAGCGATCGAGGGGAGCGGAGAGAGAGGGATTCGAACCCTCGGTACAAATAACTCGTACAACGGATTAGCAATCTGTCGCTTTAGTCCACTCAGCCATCTCTCCCAATTCAAATTGAAAATTTTTTATGTGGTATGACAGGCAAAGTAAAAAAGATTTAAATTGAAAAACCTTACTTCCTTTATTTTCATTTTGTAAGAAAAGTCCATTCCCCCGGCCAGTACTTAACCAGGCCGGGTTATTACATTACTTCTGATGAATCAATCATTTCATAGATCAAATGATTTCATTTTTTGTTTTTATTATATTAAATCAAAGATACTTGTTATTGAAGTTATTGAAGTAACAATAAAGACAATTTTTATCTCCATTCCAAGTGTAAT